AAGGACAAAAAAGAAGAGAAGGAGAACGAGAGAATCGGGATAGCAGAGGCCTGGGAGACCATTCCATATGGGCAAGAAGTAAGAGGTTGCACGTTAATAATTCAGTCTATTTTTAGAAAATATATTCTATTACCTTCATTGATAATAGCGAAAAATATTGGACGTACGCTACTATTGCAACTTCCTGAATGGTATGAGGATTTACAGGAATGGAATAGGGAGACGCATATTAAATGTACCTATAATGGTCTTCCATTGTCCGAAACAGAATTTCCGAAAGATTGGTTGACAGATGGTATTCAGATAAAAATATTATTTCCTTTCCGTCTGAAACCTTGGCATAGATCTAAACTCCGATTCTCTGATAAAGATCTAATAATGAAAAATAAAGAAGAAAAAAATGATTTTTGTTTTTTAACAATTTGCGGACTGGAAACCGAACTTCCTTTTGGTTCTCCCCGAAAACGACCCTCCTTTTTTAAACCCATTTTTAAGGAACTCGAAAAAAGAATTGGAAAATTTAAAAAGAAATCTTTTCGACTTCTAAAAATTTTGAAAAGAAAAATAAGATTACCTCGAAAAGTTTCAAAAGAAACAAAAAAATGGGTTCAAAAAAGTTTCATTTTTTTGAAAAAAATAAGAGAAGAACTCGTCAAAATCAATCCAATTCTCTTATTTCGATCAAGAAAAGTAGAAGTATATGAATCGAGTGAAACTCAAAAAGAAAGAGATCCCATAATCAGCAATCAGATGATTCATGAATCATCTAGTCAAATCGCATCTCCAGGTTGGACAAATTCTTCATTGACCGAAAAAAAAATGAAGGACCTGACTGATAAAACAAATACAATTAGAAATCAAATAGAAATAATTACAAAAGAGAAAAAAAAAGTAACTTCAGAAATAAATATTAGTCTTAACAAAACAAGTTATAATGCTAAAAGATTCGAAAAATGGAAAATATTAAAAAGAAGAAATACTCGATTAATCTGTAAATTAACCTTTTTTCTAAAATTTTGCATTGAAAGCATCTACACAAATATACTTGTCTCTATCATTAATATTCTCAGAAGGAAGATAAAATTATTTCTTATTTTAACAAAAATAATTAGGAATAAATCCATTTACAATAAAAAAAATCAAAATCCAATTGAGTTTATTTCGACTATAAAAAAGTCACTTTCTAATATTAGTAATAGTAAGAAAAATTCACATATTTTTTCTGACTTATCGTACTTGTCACAAGCATATGTATTTTACAAATTATCACAAACCCAAGTTATTAACTTGTATAAATTAAAATCATTTCTTCAATATCAAGAAATCCCTTTTTTTCTTAAGCCTGAAATAAAGGATTCTTTTGAAACACAAGGAATAGTTCATTCTAAATTAAGGGATAACAGACTTCCGAGTTCTGAAATGAATCAATGGAAAAACTGGTTAAGAGGACATTATCAATACGATTTATCTCAGATCAGATGGTCTGGATTAATACCACAACAATGGCGGAATAGAGTTTATCAACGTCGTATGGTTAAAAGGCAAAATTTCAGCAAATGGAATTCATATGAAAAAGACCAATTAATTGATTCCAAAAAACCAAATATTTTGGAAGTCTATTCATTATCGAATCAAAAAGATAATTTTCCAGAAGACGATAAATATGCTCTTTTCTCATTATCATATAAATCTATTACTTTTTCCTTTTATCAACGTAAAAGGCAAAATTTCAGCAAATGGAATTCATATGAAAAAGACCAATTAATTGATGAAAAAGACCAATTAATTGATGAAAAAGACCAATTAATTGATGAAAAAGACCAATTAATTGATTCCAAAAAACCAAATATTTTGGAAGTCTATTCATTATCGAATCAAAAAGATAATTTTCAAAAATCCTATAAATATGATCTTTTCTCATATAAATCTATTAATTCTGAAAATAAAAAGGACTCATTTATTTCTAGATCACCGTTTGAAGGAAATAAGAATCAAGATTATCTAGGAAAGGGCGATATTCTATATATGGAACAAACTCCCGATAGGAAATATTTGGATTGGAAAATTATCCATTTTGATCTTAGAAAAAAAGTCGATATTGAGGCCTGGATCACGATCGATGCCAATCAAAATACTAAGATTGGTAATTCTCAACTAATTGATAAAAAAAACATTTTTTATCTTAGGATTCCAGAAATGAATCTACCAACCCCCCCAACAACCCCAAAAGAATTTTGGGCTTGTATGGGGATGAATGCAAAACGTCCCATATTGAATCAGGAACTTTGGTTCTTCCCAGAATTTTTGTTACTTTATAAAACATATAAAAGGAAACCTTGGTTTATACCAAGCAAATTACTTCTTTTAAATTTGAATAGAAATGCAGATAGTAATGAAAATCAAAAGATTAATGAAAAGCAAAAGGGAAGTTTTTTGATACCATCGAATAAGAAAATAAATCAAGAAGAAACCACAAGCCAAGGGGATCTTGGATCCGTTCTTTCAAACCAACAAAAAGATATTGAAGAAGATTCTGCGGGATCGGGCATGAAAAAAGGTAAAAAGAAAAAAAAATACAAAAGTACCATGGAAGCAGAACTATATTTGTTCCTGAACCGTTGTTGTCTTTTTCAATTGAGCTGGGGCGATACTTTTGATCAAAGAATTCTCACTAATATTAAGGTATATGGTTTCCTGCTTAAACTAATAGATCCAAAAACAAAAATAGTTTCTATAGCCTTGATTCAAAAAGGAGAACTGGGTTTGGATATAATGCTGATTCAGAAGAATTTAACTCTTCCAGAATGGATGAAAAGGGGAATATTGATTATCGAACCCGTTCGTCTGTCTGTAAACAACGATGGACAATTTATTATGTATCAAACCATCGGTATTTCGTTGGTTCATAAGAGTAAGCACCAAACTAATCAACGATACCGAGAGCAAAGATATGTTGCTAAGAATCATTTTGATGAATCTATTCCACCACATGAAAGAATAACAAGAAATAGAGACAAAAATCATTTGGATTTGCTTGTTCCTGAAAATATTTTATCGTTTAGGCGTCGTAGAAAATTAAGAATTCTAAGTTGTTTCAATTCAAAGAATAGGAATGATGTAGATAGAAATCCTGTATTTTGCAACGAAAAGAATAGCAGCCAAGTTCTAGGTGCCAGTAATCACCTTGATAGAGAGACAAATCCATTAATGAAATTGAAGTTCTTTCTTTGGCCTAATTATCGATTAGAAGATTTAGCTTGTATGAATCGTTATTGGTTTGATACCAATAATGGCAGTCGTTTCAGTATGTTAAGGATACGTTTGTATCCACGATTGAAAATTCGTTGATAGTACATTTTTCCTATATCTCCTCTACTATATAGGATATATGAAAGCAAATAAATACACACATCACACGTCCTGTCTTACATTTCATTCTAAATATCCAATACTAAATGAATAATTATGAATTCGATCTAGAAATGAATCAACAGAACCTTCTTCATTTTAGGTCTAAATTCTTCGCTTTTGTGAATACGAAAATGTGCCAATCCTTTTCTCTCCCTATCTAAATCTAATTTTCAATTGGATTGATTCATTTGAATTGATAAAATTAGGAGTTTCGAAAGAAATTTGGATTAGATTATTGTATCTACCACATGAAAATGAATGACATTATTATTACTGATCGGTAAAATCCATATCTGTAAAAAGGGAGAGGAGGCATTTTTTTATGGTAAGAAATTCATTCATTTCGGTTATTTCTCAAAAAGAAAACGAAGAAAACAGAGGGTCTGTTGAATTTCAAGTATTCAGTTTCACCACTAAGATAAGGAGACTTACTTCACATTTGGAATTGCACAAAAAAGACTATTCATCTCAGAGAGGTTTGCGAAAAATTTTGGGAAAACGTCAACGACTACTGGCTTATTTGTCAAAAAAAAATAGCGTACGTTATAAAGAATTAATTGGTCAGTTGGATATTCGAGAGACAAAAACTCGTTAATTTAAAGAGTGATATCATTTGAACTTATTCGTTTCCATTTTGATGAACTTCTTTTTACTTTCAGCAATTCATGGAAGAATGACTCGATAAAAAACTTATGATTGCACCAACTACAAGAAAAGACCTCATGATAGTCAATATGGGCCCTCACCACCCATCAATGCATGGTGTTCTTCGACTTATCGTTACTCTCGATGGTGAAGATGTTATTGACTGTGAACCAATATTGGGTTATTTACACAGAGGAATGGAGAAAATTGCGGAAAACCGAACAATTATACAATATTTGCCTTATGTAACACGTTGGGATTATTTAGCTACTATGTTCACAGAAGCAATAACCGTAAATGGACCCGAACAACTAGGCAATATTCAAGTACCTAAAAGGGCTAGCTATATCAGAGCCATTATGTTGGAGTTGAGTCGTATAGCTTCCCATTTGTTATGGCTTGGCCCTTTTATGGCAGATATTGGGGCACAGACCCCCTTCTTCTATATTTTTCGAGAACGAGAATTGATATATGACCTATTCGAAGCTGCCACCGGTATGCGAATGATGCATAATTATTTTCGTATCGGAGGAATAGCTGCTGATCTACCTCATGGATGGATAGAGAAATGTTTGGATTTTTGCGATTATTTTTTAAGAGGGGTTGCTGAATATCAAAAGCTTATTACACGGAATCCCATTTTTTTAGAACGAGTTGAGGGCGTAGGCATTATTGGAGGAGAAGAAGCACTAAATTGGGGTTTATCAGGACCAATGCTACGAGCTTCCGGAATACAATGGGACCTTCGTAAAGTTGATCATTATGAGTGTTATGACGAATTTGATTGGGAGGTTCAATGGCAAAAAGAAGGGGATTCATTAGCTCGTTATTTAGTACGAATCAGTGAAATGACAGAATCCATAAAAATTATCCAACAGGCTCTGGAAGGAATTCCAGGGGGGCCCTTTGAGAATTTAGAAATCCGACGCTTTGATAGAATAAAA